AAAGATTTTGCTTGTCTTTAGATTTTATCCATTGATAAGAAAAAGACAAATTATTTCATTGTTTTTTTATGTTTAAGCAAAAAAATGAGAAATTCTATATGGTTGAATAAAAATTTGATTGATACTTTGATCTAATTGCCATGCTTAGTGTGTGACTCGTTGATTTAGGATTCGAATTCAAAAAAATGAAACGACAATAATAATAGGATATAAGACTAAAAAAATAACCTAAACAACTCATTGCTTCCCATTATCTGGATCCAAAAAAAGCAGTCAAAATATGATATATTGGTCATATTCTTGAAGCAACTGAATTTTTTTTTTCAAATCAAAAAAGAAGAAGAAATCTGATTAGAAATGATGAAGGAAAATCAAAAAAATATGCTAGAGAAGAATGCGGATAAATGGAAGGATGAGAGAAAGAAAAAAAAAAAGAAGAAAGAAATAGAAATGATATATGATTCCAATATGTAAGGCCAATGAGATCATCGTAAAGGGAGCAATGTAATAAAGCATCAAAAGGAATTCATTCATAATTACTTAACTTAATTAGAATTAGATAAATTTGTTAAAAAAAATAAAACAAAAAAATTAAGAGCCTTGAGCTAATAAAAGCTGAGAAGATTGACTCAAAAAAAAAACTAATTTAATTAGGGGAGGGGCTCCATTGTATAATTCAGGCCTAATCATTAATTAAGAAGCAATGGGAACGACGGAACCGATGAATTATTAAGATTCATTAGGTGGGATGGCGGAATAAACCAGAAAGAAATTTATCTATTCTTATTCAATTTATCTATTCTTATTCTGAGAACTCGTAGATTATCCATAAAAGTAAAATAGATATTAAAAGAGGAAATATTCGCCCGCGAAAAATTTGTTTTATTGGATTGAAAATTATTGGTTAATCCAAATCAAAAAGACAAAATAAGGACTCGTTAAAATATTATACAAAAAAAAAAAAATGACTTTTATCTATAAATCCAATTCAAGATGAATTGGATTTCCAAAAAGGATATCCATATAGAATAGAAATACAATTTTTTGAATCCTTTCACTCGTGAGGAGCTGGATGAGAAGAAACTTTCACGTCCAGTTCTGTAGTAGAGATGGAATTTAGAAAAAACCATCGATTATAACCCCAAAAGAACAAGATTCCGTAAACAACATAGAGGACGACTAAAAGGAATATCTCATCGCGGTAATCGTATTTGTTTTGGCAGATATGCTCTTCAAGCACTTGAACCCGCTTGGATAACATCTAGACAAATAGAAGCGGGACGACGAGCAATGACACGAAACGTACGTCGTGGTGGAAAAATTTGGGTACGTATATTTCCAGATAAACCAGTTACAGTAAGACCCGCAGAAACACGTATGGGGTCGGGAAAGGGATCTCCTGAATATTGGGTAGCTGTCGTCAAACCCGGTAGAATCCTTTATGAAATGGGTGGAGTGGCCGAAAGTATAGCCAAAAGGGCTATTGAAATAGCGGCATCAAAAATGCCTATAAAAACTCAATTAATTATTTCGGCATAGGAATGTCGAATAGAAAAAGAAAGAAACGGGATAAAAAAATTGCTGGTTTTCTTTTTCTTTTTATTGACAAACAATATTTCTTTTTTTGTCTTTTGGCATTGAAAAACAGATAAAAAAAATGATATGATTCAACCCCAGACCCTTTTGAATGTAGCAGACAACAGCGGGGCTCGAGAATTGATGTGTATTCGAATACTAGGAGCTAGTAATCGTCGATATGCTCATATTGGTGACGTTATTGTTGCTGTAGTCAAGGAAGCAATACCAAATACATCTTTAGAAAGATCAGAAGTAATCAGAGCTGTAATAGTACGTACTTGTAAAGAACTCAAACGTAACAATGGGATGATAATACGATATGATGACAATGCCGCAGTTGTCATTGATCAAGAAGGAAATCCAAAAGGAACTCGCATTTTTGGTGCAATCCCACGAGAATTGAGACAATTAAATTTCACAAAAATAGTTTCATTAGCTCCTGAGGTATTATAAGATGAGACCCGAATATAGTTATAGTATTTAAATTAGATAAAATAAATTAGTAGATTGTGTCTCATGCATATACCTTTCAAATTTCATTCATATATTAATATAATTCATATATATATAATAAAAGAAAAAGAGCATGTTCTTATATCAAAATTTGGAAGTAAGAAGAATTTGAGTTTATCATGAATAGAGACATTATTGCTGATATACTAACCTCTATACGAAATGCTGATATGAATAGAAAAGAAACGATTCGTATAGCATCTACTAACATCACCGAAAAAATTATTAAAATACTTTTACGAGAAGGTTTTATCGAAAACGTAAGGAAACATCGAGAAAACAATAAATACTTTTTGGTTTTAACCCTAAGGCATAGACGAAATAAAAAAGAATCCTATAGGACTATTTTAAATTTAAAACGGATCAGTCGACCTGGTCTACGAATCTATTCCAACTATCAACAAATTCCGAGAATTTTAGGCGGGATGGGAATTGTAATAATTTCAACTTCTCGAGGTATAATGACAGACAGAGAGGCTCGACTAGCAAGAATTGGCGGAGAAATTTTGTGTTATATATGGTAATTTTTTTTTGATATATCAATTGGATCCAGAATTTAATCCTTATTATTTAAATTAAAAGAACCGGAGCAGAACATTAGGCAATGATTCAGTAATTTAACATTTCATTTATCATGAGTTCATTTTTGTTCTTTCATTCTTGAGAAATGAAACCCTTTAAAGAAAGTATCAATTAATGTTGATATGAGATTGGACAATCGGTCTTTTTTATGGAAAGAATAAATTCTGGGTTATGTTTCAGAAAAGATTCGACATATTTTACATATACCACCAAGAAAAGAGAAATAAATCAAACAAAATTGAAGTAAGGCCCTATGGGACCATAAAATTGTTAGATTTCATAACAAGGATTCAAAGGATTAAATGGTTTTTTTTTTTCAATTTCCACATTCCTTTCATGAGAATACAATTCGCAATTGCAAAATGGAAAAAAATGAATTTTCTTCCAACCATAAATAGATTTAGAATTGTATTCTAAATTAAGGAAAAACTATTATGTTTCTAATTTCATTCTAAATTAAGGAAAAACTATTATGAAAGTAAGGGCTTCTGTTCGTAAAATTTGTGAAAAATGTAGACTAATCCGTCGAAGGGGGCAAATTAGAGTAATTTGTTCCAACCCGAGACATAAACAAAAACAAAGATAATTTTCTAAAGGAAAAAGGACTTCCTTAAAAGAACCGATAAAGAAATAAAAAAAAGATTTCTTTAAACATGAAATGGATATATCCATTTATCTCGGACTTATTTTTATGAAATGGTAAAATATGGCAAAACCTATAACAAGAGTTGGTTCCCGTAAGAATGTACGGAGTAGTTCACGTAAAAATACACGTAGAATACCAAAGGGAGTTATTCATGTTCAAGCAAGTTTCAACAATACTATTGTGACTGTTACAGATGTACGAGGGCGGGTGATTTCATGGTCCTCCGCCGGTACTTGTGGATTCAGGGGTACACGAAGAGGAACACCCTTTGCTGCTCAAACCGCAGCAGGAAATGCTATTCGAGCAGTAGTAGATCAAGGTATGCAACGAGCAGAAGTTATGATAAAAGGGCCGGGACTTGGAAGAGATGCAGCATTAAGAGCTATTCGTAGAAGCGGTATACTTTTAAATTTTGTACGAGATGTAACTCCTATGCCTCATAATGGTTGTAGACCGCCTAAAAAAAGACGTGTATAGAAATAAAGACCGAAAAGATTTCAAGAGAAATAAATGATTCAATGATCTGATTAAATCAAATTACTATGGTTCGAGAGAAAGTAAAAGTATCTACTCGGACACTACAGTGGAAGTGTGTTGAATCGAGAAGAGACGGTAAGCGTCTTTATTATGGACGCTTTATTCTGTCTCCACTTAGGAAAGGTCAAGCCGACACAATAGGTATTGCGATGCGAAGAGCTTTGCTTGGAGAAATAGAGGGGACATGTATTACACGTGCAAAATCTGAGAAAACACCACATGAATATTCTAAGATAGTAGGTATTCAAGAATCGGTACATGAAATTTTAATGAATTTGAAAGAGATTGTATTAAAAAGTAATTTGTATGGGGCTCGCGATGCGCTTATTTGTGTCAAGGGTCCGGGATATATAACTGCTCAAGACATCATTTTACCGCCTTCTGTAGAAATCGTAGATCATACCCAGCATATAGTTAGTCTAACTGAACCAATTGATTTGCGTATTGAATTAAAAATTGAGAGGAGTCGAGGATATAGTCTAAAAATGCCAGATAACTTTCAAGACGGAAGTTATCCTATAGATGCTGTATTCATGCCTGTTCAAAATGCGAATCATAGTATTCATTCTTATGGGACTGGGAATGAAAAGCAAGAGATACTTTTTCTAGAAATATGGACAAATGGAAGTTTAACTCCTAAAGAAGCACTTAATGAAGCCTCTCGTAATTTGATTAATTTATTTATTCCCTTTCTACATACAGAAGAAGAAAGGTTCCTTTTAGAAAACAATCGACATAAAGTTCCTTTACCCCTTTTTCCTTTTCATAATAGATTGGCTAAACTAAGAAAAAAGAAAAAAGAAATAGCATTCCAATATATTTTTATTGACCAATTAGAATTGCCTCCCACAATCTATAATTGTCTCAAAAAATCCAATATACATACATTATTGGACCTTTTGAATACGAGTCAAGAAGACCTTATGAAAATTGAACATTTTTGCATAGAAGATGTAAAAAAAATCTTAGACATTCTAGAAAAGAAATAGTAAATTCATTTCGAAATGAATTTACTAAAAACGAAGTTTGAAATTCATTGGATTTTTTTTTTTAATAAAAAAAAGCTCAAAATGAAAGGGGTTTTGAAACTTCCTAAAAATTCATATATTCTAGTCAAACCAGAATTCAATTAATTTAATTCAAA